TTTGTCGTTCTAGATATCGGATTCAACGGAAACAATTACAGCAGTAGGGGGGGGGAATCAAAAAACAAGTCGAGCAAAATTATACAAAGTTATATACAAGTTGCTACCCCCCCTTAGTCTTTCTTTAATTGAATTTCGTTTGATTAGACGGAAGTTACTTAAAAACTTCCGCTTTCTTTAAAAGATTCTGAACAGTTCCTGTGGGTTGAGCACCTTTTTCAAGGAAATATAGAATAAGAGGAACGTTTAAATAAGTTTGATTCTTCATTGGATCATAAAACCCCACTTTTCTAAGATCTTTTCCTTCTCTTCGGGATCGAACATCAATTGCAACGATTCGATAGACGGCTCATTGGGATAGATGTAGATGACCAACATCCCCCCTAGAACCGTATAGGAAGTTTTCTCCTCGTACGGCTCGAGAAAAATGATTTGCTTCGAAGTTTTGTCTATGTACGCAATTCTAATAAATTAAATGACAAATGGGCCTAGAAAATCAATTAGACTCTGATTTCAGTCTTTTTTCCTTCCTGAAAATGAAAAAGAAACCATTCGTACTCATAACTCAAGTTGGATAACTCTCAAATAGCTCAAAGGAAAAATCTTTAGTCACTTTCATTTATTGAGTGGTCTTTAACCCCTTTTGTTTTGTTTGTCTTTTGTCTCGTTTCAAATTCTATTTGGATTCTTTAGTCTGATCCAATTAGTGAAACTATCGAGACAATTAAAAAGGTCTTTCCTTGTTCTTAGATCCTTTATCCTTATTTTAAATCATTGGGTTTAGACATTACTTCGGTGCTTCTTAATCCTTTCAAAGTGGCAGCAACATACCCCCTTTTTGATTTCTTTCTATCAAAGAATCCTACGGACAGTTGATTCACGTGTGATACACTTTGAATCGAAAAAGTTTGCTAAATTCTAACAAGTCTTGCTTTTGAATTGGAAACTTGCTCGAATTGGATCCTTTCGATTTCTATATATGGAAGATACGTTTACGAAGTTGTTCCGATTAATTGGCATTAACCCTAGATCCTTGCCCCCGAGAAATGAATTAATCTTTTCTACTCGAGCTTCATCGTGGACTATTTACAACCCAACAAAAAATCAAGTGTAACAGAACAAACAATGTCGAGCCAAGAGCACTCTCATCCTTAGATAAATCGAAAATGGTGGATGGAAAAATCCACAACGGATCGTGTCCTTCAAGTCGCACGTTGCTTTCTACCACATCGTTTCAAACGAAGTTTTACCATAATATTCCTCTAATTTGGAACCGGTATGGAATTGATTCAATTATGGAATCATGAATAGTCATTGGTTCAGTTGTACATAGACATCGTAATCTAGGCTTTTTCTTCTATATATGATATGAAACGATTTTTCTGAAAAAGTCTTAGCAAGACAGCATCTTTCACATACATAAATAATATATAGATAATAGCAAGAAATCGAAATATATAAACGAATAACTTTTTGAATCTTCATCTTCAAGTGACTCAACAGGATAGATTAAATGATTTCCTACTTTTTGAGTACCAAATAAAGATTCCACTTACAAGCAATCATTTAAAATATTTAATAAAAATAGTTCTAATTGAAATTGAAAAAGTTTCCTATTTAGACATCATTATTTAATATTTAATTTGATTATTTAATTATTTAATTTGAAAAAAATGGGACAATAAGCATGACGTTTGATCTTCATAGGAAGATAAGTCTTTCTTTTTGAATTGACTCATCACTGATTTAATTTTAAATAGATAAAAGAAAAGAAAAACGAAATCCAATTTTTTTTCATGAGATGGATAAAAAAATGATCTAAGTTAAGATTTGAATCTTTATTCTTTTCGTCTGATTACGAAAATCAAAAAAATAAGGAGGGTTTTTCGTATCTATCAGATAGACTGAAGAGTTGTCACTGTTATAGATATTCTATAATATAGAATTTAAATAATTTAAGGTATCAAAAATCTTTTTCACAAAAACCGAAAAATTATTGTCATTGAAATAGAACGATACATACCATATAAACGAAACATTTCCTCATTTTATATATTTTAGATGATATATATTTATAGATTTTGTTTAACATGGGATTAAGTAATATTTCACAATAATCGACTCTTATCATAAAGTGAATAAAAGGGTGATAGGGGAAATCACCCCTGCCTCAATTGTTCTGTAGATTTCCAATTTTTACTTAGAGCCAAACACGAAATACCTAAATAAAATGAGATTCAAAGAAAATAGATCGGCTCCATAACATATTTCTATATGATATGTAACTTGATCATTTGTTAATGAGATTCGAACAGACACAGATATTAAAATGAATACGGATTTATTCCTATCCACTGACCTACTTCTTTCTATAGTCATAATGGAGCATAAAAAAATGGATATGTACTGGGACGGAAGGATTCGAACCTCCGAATGGCGGGACCAAAACCCGTTGCCTTACCACTTGGCCACGCCCCATTTCAATTTCTAATCTACACTAAGAAACAATAATATTGGTATTGGTTGTTTGTCAACTCCAGTCCAAATATCTCCAAATATCTATATATCTATAGAATAGATTGGTACTAGGATTTTGATACATATAGATATAGAATTCAACTTAATTTATTGATCATTACATAGAATTCAATTAAGATATTGTATGAAAGTATGATTTCTTCTATTCTCCTTTGAGAATTGGAGGATTTTTGATTGGGTGGGTTCAAAGAAAAAGAAGGATTTTTTGTCTACCTTACTTACTTTCTTCCTTGTTCCTTATATCAAAAACTCAATCAAAATGCAATTATCTCCAAGAACAAAATGTCTGTTATGCTTAATATCGTTAGTTTGATCTGTATTAATTCTGCCCTTTATTCGAGTAGTTTTTTCTTCGGCAAATTGCCTGAAGCGTATGCTTTTTTGAATCCAATCGTAGATGTTATGCCAGTCATACCTGTGCTTTTTTTTCTCTTAGCTTTTGTTTGGCAAGCTGCTGTAAGTTTTCGATGAGATCCTTAATAATAATATCTTAGAAAATGCATGATTTCTTCGAGAAAAATTCTAACAATTGAGAAAATCAGATAAGTTTTAGAGTATGAATCCTAGATTAGCACACTGAAATTCTTGGATAGTCGCCATAAATCCGGCTTACCCCCATTTCCTCATTTTTGACCCCCTTTCCAGTGAAAGACCCTAACCCCATTAGGGTCTCCCACAATATCGAATTTGAAGTGGTGTCAAAATAGGATATGTGGTAGAAAAATGGAAGATCTATTCTCTTTTTTTTTTCCAAAAAATCATCTTGGAGATTGTGTAATGCTTACTCTGAAACTCTTCGTTTATACCGTAGTGATATTTTTTGTTTCTCTCTTTATCTTTGGATTCCTATCTAATGATCCGGGGCGTAATCCTGGACGTGAAGAATAAAATCCAAAGGGTTTTCCTTGGGAAATTTTCAAATTTTCTTAGGATTTTATCTATTCCACACGCTTAACTAAGATTTTCAAAATTGAAAAATAAAATAAAGCAAGTCATTAACGGAAACGGAAAGAGAGGGATTCGAACCCTCGGTACAAATAACTCGTACAACGGATTAGCAATCCGACGCTTTAGTCCACTCAGCCATCTCTCCCAATTGCAAAAGATAATTACTACATTACATTACACATAATGTAAGGAGTCTTTCTCTCTCTTTTTTCTCTATTCTAAACTAAAAGAGGGGCTCGAGCCCGCCACTAATCGAACTAAAGAAAAATAAGGAAGACCTCCTTGTGTTGATTTTGTTCGAAAGGCCCTTGTTATTCTGATGGCCTGGCCTGGTCAGTACCTAGCCAGGCCTTTTTTTTTGTTCTAACGAATTATAGATAAATAATGATTTATCTGATATCTGATTTGAAAACACAAATATTTGTTTTTTTTTTTATTATATTATTATATTCATTATTATATTCAATTGAATATTTTATATTCAAGCAACAACAAAAAGAATAAAAACTGTTTCCATTTTTTTTCTTGTTATATTTTATTTCATTTTCCGAACTAAAAAAGAAACTATAGATTCTGGACAATGCATTTTTCTGTTATGATTGTAGTGTTTTTTTCGATCCGTATCTATCTTCTTTCAGCAAAAAAGAAAACTTTAGTTATTTAATTTCAATTAAATTTTCAATTAAATGAAGCCTCTTTTCCGAATCTCATTAAATTTTTATCTACCCACGAAAAAGTTCAACACTCCAAGTTTGATGATTCTTTGATGATCCTATCTTGATCATGCTCAATTATCTTGTTCGACAAAAGCTCCATTTGTATACAATAATCATATTGTAGCGGGTATAGTTTAGTGGTAAAAGTGTGATTCGTTCTATTAGCCCTTTAATAGTTAAAGGGTCTTTCGGTTTTATTCATATTCCGATCAAAAACTTTTTTTCTTAAAAGGATTTAATCCTTTACCTCTCAATGATAAAGTCGAGAAAAAAATACACATTCTCGTGATTTGTATCCATGAGTCACTTATAAATTGAAAAGTTGGATTATGAAATTGCGAAACATAATTTTTGAATTGGATCAAGACTTCCAATTGAATAAGTATGAGTAAAGGATCCATGGCTGAAGATAAAAAGTCAATTTCCAATCGTAACTAAATCTTCCATTTTTTTTGGATGTCTAAAGAAAGAAATTGAAGCAAAATAGCTATTCAACGATGTCTTTGGTTTACTAGAGACATCGCCATATTGTTTTAGCTCGGTGGAAACAAAATCCTTTTCCTTAGGATCCTCTCAAATAGAAATAGAGAACGAAGTAACTAGAAAGATTGTTAGAATCACCTTCTTCTAGAAGGATCATCTAGAAAGCAATTCATTTTGTTTGTATTCAGACAAAAAGCTGACATAGGTATTATGGGTATAATTTTGTTCATTTTGTTCACATTTTAGATCTAGGAATTTACTCATCTTCCATCCATAAAGGAGCCGAATGAAACCAAAGTTTCATGTTCGGTTTTG